GTCTTTGAAACAGTTCGAATCATTTTGATAATAATCAGTTTGATCTGTTTTACCGAGAAGGTCTACGGTTCGAGTCCGTATAGCCCTAACACATTTCATTTTTTTTTGTATAGACATTCTATTTTAGTTTAGTATAGTTTTCATTTCTTCATGAGTACTTGTTTATGGACTGACAGGTTCCTTTATCCATAGAAATGAAAGCATTACCACATGCTCATGTCAATACATAAGGACAGTAAAATAAAAACAATAATTCATTCCAACAGATCCAATCGCTATTTGCAAAATCTAGGATAAAATACCTATCCTTTTTCATTAATCTTCATGGATGAATTACATATGACTTTTTTCCTGTCCATGATCAAAAAGTTACTGATATATTTTTGTTTTGGTATACCCAATCCCAGTCAATTTATGAAGTGAAAATCATGACATGATTCTGTCTAAAAACTGCATTCTGACCCAATCAAGTCGAATACAATACTTAAGTTACACGGATCTAGTACTTATTCTTTTGTTGGTCTTGTATTTGTAGAAGTCCCCCGACTCCGACTAATTAGTTTTTGGCCGAACAATAATCAAATTGGTTGTTTCAAATATAATGCAGAGATAATGAATTGGTCCCTAATGTATCAATGTTCCTTCTTCTGTATTCTATGAGTTGGGTCGATTTTGGGATTTGGTCTATCGAATTGTTCAACAATGTGTGATTCTTTCTTTTCTATTAGAAGTATCTTATGTAGATCATTTATGATTCCACTGATGACTGATTCTATCACTCTGTGCTATCTTTCATTGTGTAGTGTAAGTTTGCTCCAAAACAAACCCCTTTTGTAGCGAAACCCAACCCATCGGTTGGTCTTACTAAGTGTTATTGCCGTAACAAGTATTTTTGTTCTTCCCAAATCGCGGTCTTTCTTTAGTACTCGATTCTTTTTATTTCTGAGAGGATCCGCGAGTATAGTACAGATTCCAAGTTTCTCATTTTTTTGGTATAGAAAGATATGAGTTGTTATATGTAAAGGTTCCTCGCAACTCAACGGATTGAATCAAATCAATAAAGTAAGGAAAATAGAGATGAAATCTAGGATCAAAGAAGGGAGATAAAATAGAATAGAATCGTTCGATGTATTAGATTATGTTTATGTATTCCTATCGAATCAATAGAAGCAACAATTTTCTACCTGGATTTTAATGAAAAGAATACTTCAAGTAGAATATGCTAGAAATCCCTAGTCATTTTACCCCAATGGAAATGAAATTCGAATATAAATTATAAATATATAATATAAATATATATGAATTCAATTGGAAATTCGAAATAAAATTAACTAAACTATAAAAACAAAAACATAGTTATACTAATATGATAGATATTAGTAGTATTATTTATTACTATTATAGTTAGAGTATATTTATATACTATTTTAGTATTTGTATTTAATTACTTTATTATATTTTGTTTTTAGGGAGAAACCGAGACAAAGTAAGAGAGTTTTGTTTGTGTAAGAGCATCCTATATCTACACTATATGTAAATGGAATCTAAATGTAAAATAAATATAAGTGGGGTTCCGTTGTATGAATCTTTAAACAAGACATGCCCTATAGAAAACAAACTCTAAACTATGCGGGTTTGATCAAAAAATTTTCTTTTTTCGCCTAAGAAGTTCTGGATGAATTGACAATTTCAATTCAAATCGAATAATTCAGCCTATTCCACATTAATAGGAGTAATATTTATGTTTCTGCTTCACGAATATGATATTTTCTGGGCATTTCTAATAATATCAGGTGCTATTCCTATCTTGGCATTTGTAATTTCCGGAGTTTTAGCTCCGATTAGTGAAGGACCAGAGAAGCTCTCTAGTTATGAATCAGGTATAGAACCCATGGGAGACGCTTGGGTACAATTCCGAATCCGCTATTACATGTTTGCTCTAGTTTTTGTTGTTTTTGATGTTGAAACGGTCTTTCTTTATCCATGGGCAATGAGTTTCGATGTATTGGGTGTATCCGTATTTATAGAAGCTTTAATTTTCGTGCTTATCCTAATTGTTGGTTCAGTTTATGCATGGCGAAAAGGAGCATTGGAATGGTCTTAGCTGAATATTCAGACAATCAAAAAAAGAAAAAAGAAGGAAAAGATTACATTGAGACAGTTATGAATTTGATTGATTTTCCATTACTTGACCAAACATCCCCTAATTCAGTTATTTCAACTACATTGAATGATCTTTCGAATTGGTCAAGACTTTCCAGTTTATGGCCTCTTCTCTATGGTACCAGTTGTTGTTTCATTGAATTTGCTTCATTAATAGGCTCACGATTCGACTTTGATCGTTATGGATTAGTACCAAGGTCGAGTCCTAGGCAAGCAGACCTCATTTTAACAGCAGGAACAGTAACAATGAAAATGGCTCCTTCTTTAGTAAGATTATATGAGCAAATGCCTGAACCAAAATATGTCATTGCTATGGGAGCCTGTACTATTACAGGAG